CACCAAACCCCGACCCAGTGTCACACCTTCTCCAGGTCCGAAGGGATCCAGTGCCCAACTACCGACTCCTCCCGGAATTGCATTATCGGAGCCGATCCAGGAATGGCCGTTAGTGGACACCCACCACTTTTCACCGGTTAGAGAGGCCCTCTTTAATACATTAAGAAAAGATGTTCACAGGGGCCAGAAAGACTCGGTCATAGGAACTTAGATCACCTACGCGCTGGTAAACGAAAACCACCTCGACCGGATCAGAGTAAACAACAATGTCGAATTAGGCCGCCCCTTGCCTTGAAAGAATTCACACGCGGCCACCAGCTTTCCCAAACAAAAAAAGGGGAGATCCGCTGCTTACTGCTCACGGAAACATCCGACCTATACTATAGTCAAGTCGTCCGCGTATCTTTCTGATCTCATTTCCTTCTATTCATCAGATTTTTGGCTTTGACCCATTCAAGGTGAAAAATGGGCTTGATGGTCTTGGCTAAAAAAGGGGGAGAGAGGAGAGCCTTGGGGTACGCTCAAAAGTGAAGTCAGTTAGTGGAGCCCGTTACCCTTAGTCAAGTGATTCGCTCAGTAAACGAGTAGAAAAAGGCCTTCTTTCAAGTCAAGAATAGGAATAGAAAGAGAAAAGCCTGGTAGAGAAAGCCACTGACCTAATAGGTTTTCCGGCTTCTAAGATCCAGACACTCTTCCTATCAGGTTAAGACCGGCCGATCGGGCGCTAATAAGGTTGATTCTTTTAAGCGGAATAAGGAGTGACTTTGGAACCTTGATCTCTTGAAACAAGAGAATTAGTAATAACTCTATTTAACAATCTGTAAAGAGGAGTGAGTTCGTAACCTTTCACTTCGTTATTTGAATAGCCTTTCATAATAATAAAAATCAACTTAACGGGTACCGTAAGGGAATCAGTCAGCTCAGTGTTTTCAGTCAAGAAATTGGGGGTTTGTTTTGAAAAGAGATTTTAGGAAAGCAATAAAGTCGGTGGGCTAATAGCATGTGAGCAAGCAAGCCAGTTTCCTTTCTTGTAGTTTGAGTTCTAGCTTCCCCGAAGATATTTCCAGTAGCGTCTTTATTGTTTCCTTCCAGGCTTTCTGCCTTCGTCTTTTGAAATCTCTTCTCCTGATGAGCCCGTTGGAGTTGCAGTTGGATAAGGAGTAGTTGGTGCCGCCTATCATGGAGAAGGAGTCTTTCTTGCCTATCCCTCAAGAATAGTGGCATACCCCATTGGAGTAGAAGCCTACCAAAAAGAAGTAGTTGCATAGCCAATTGCAGAAAAAAGGGTTGAAGTCCTAAGTGCTTCAATTGAAAATGCCTTTCCCTCTCCTTTTAGTCGAGTTGTAACATCCCTCTCGAGAAATTATTTCATACCTTTGCCTGCGAACCTCTATATATTAGCGGATTACCCCTATTAGCGTATTATCTGTACTCGCTTGTGCTAGTTATCGGAGGGTCCTAATGAGGCGAGGGAAGAGTCTCCATCCCTAGTCGAGTTGCTCTTGGTCCAGACCAGACGAGTTGCCATTTCCCCTAGATGTCGTACCAACCAGTGGGAGAAAGATTAGGAAAGTATCTGTGAGTAAACCTGTCTATCAGTGTCCTTCTTTTTACTGTGAGCAATCCTGGGGCCAGTTACAATTATCCTATTTGCTTTCCATATATATTTTGATTAAGCAAGCACTTTTAAAAATGATAATTCTATAATCGCCGAAGAAAGCTAGCCCTCTTTTCTAGCCTATCTATGAAGTCTTCCTAGCTATCCAATTGCTGCAAGGGAAAATCCATCAGTTTGAAATCATTATTTGAGTCAAGCAAGTGACTTTTTTGAAAGCCTTGAAAGCTCTTTCTTAACAAGTGGGGATCCATCAATAAAGGGCAAAAGCCCAGTCTCTTATCAAGTCAAAAGAGTAAATGAAAGTAGGGTTATTTACGGGGTAGTCCGCTCTACCTTTGGCTCTAGATATGGTTTATCAATCAGAAGGTATCCGTGGTTATGCATGAGGGGTTTTGAGATTTCCCGCTATCTGAACCTAAACCCTGAGTTTGAGGAAACTGACTTCTCCTTTTCAGTCCTTGGATTTCTCGAACCAGTATCATCCGTATTTGGATTTTTCTTCCTACCAATGGTTCTACCAGTCTTTGTAGCAGTCTCCGCTTAATATGTAGTCCATGAAGTAGTTGACTATGGATAAGCAATAGAAGCCCCTGTCTAGTGTCCACTCCCTTATAAGAGAATTTCGTCCCTGTCCTTATGTCTTCCCCTTCATTCCTAAGGAGCTCACGAACAAGCGGCGGAATATACAGAAAGCGCAAGGATCTTAGAGAAGACAGTGAGTGTGATCAAGACAGTTCAAGAAAGTGCTTTTATCATAGGATATAGCCAGCCGTGCCCTTTTAGTCTCTGTGCCCTTTACCAGGGGTTTAGTTGTCTAGTGCCAGTGCCCTTAGATCAAGTTACATTCCAGCGATTGGACCCTCTCTTATATCTTATATCCCGTGGGAATTGGTGCCTTTCAGCGAGCAGCTAGTACAATCTTGGGATCAAGCCTTTTTATTTGAAGTAAGCTCCTTGGCCAGCTTTCGTAGCAGTAGGGTAATTCCCCCTCCAGACAGTAGCTCTTCCACCCCCTATTCTCCATGGGAGTTTTTTTACAGTTCCCAGCTATAGTTGGCACTCAAGGTTGAGTTCGAAAAAATGCCAGATTAAGGACAGGGCAATGAACTATGAGACTCTAGCCAGAGGATTCAAACATGAAGGAATATACATCTTCGAGGGAAAGTCTATGGAGGCTCAGGCAAATCAAATAGGTACGGAGCCTAATTATGGTATTACAGATTTGTTTGGGACATCTTAACTTCAACAGCTTAGTGAAGTTAAGTAAGAAGACTTGGTTAGGGGTCTACCTCATTTATCACCACACTCCTCAACGTGCGAAGGGCTTTAGCGGCTAGGCAAGCAACACCGTAGCCCTCTGAATCCAAGTGACGAGCCCCTTTTTTCTTATATGGCAATTAATGAAATGTCAGTTATACCAGATACCGTTGAATCTTTTTTGCTTAGTTCGAGTGTAATTACTCCTTTCCTTTTCTCAGATTGATAATATTCTTATTATGTTTTACCAACAATCTGATTTCATTTTTTTATCAAAGCCCATCAAATATTGGGATCAGCTTGACTCAGAAAATTCGATCTAAACTAGAATATTTTGTTGCCTGGACATCTTTTATGACTAGAATGTAAGAGACTAAGACAGGGGTTCTTCACGTTCAGTCTAATCCTCTTCTCCTGCCAAATCATCGTCTACGAAAAGATTGAGAAGAAATAGTTGAAGATCTTGAGACGGGACGGGGTGAAGAAAGGGGGTTCCATACCTTGAATACGAGCCTAGCCTAATTTCGAAAGAGAATTGAGCAGCTGAACAGAGACCATGCTTCTACTTTCTTACTAGGCTAAGAGTAGTCATTATTTTCATGACATTCTCCTATGCGTCTAAAGTAAAGGATGGAGAATAGCCCTAGCTAGCCCGTCACCACTAACTCGGGCTGTTCCTTTTAGCGTGGCTAAGATGGATTTCCAGGCGACAGATGCCTCGGATGTGGGTTCAGCTTCGAAAGGGCTATTGGATGGGAAATATTTGGCCTTTATGACCTGACACCACAAGGAGTCTGGCCGTGCCATAAAATGTTGAAAGTAGGTATACCGGATCTATTGGTTAGACAATTCTTGCCTTTACACCCCCCCGACCCGGACTCCCCGGTAACGGAACCCACTGCCCTGGAAGAATTATGACCGAAAAGGAAACTCAAGCCTCGGAGTCTAAAGAGGAAGCCCTATAGCCCGAGAAGAGGGGGTTTAACAAATGGTGGGCCACAAAGGTTTCTTCGTCCTTCTTGACTCCCTTGACAAGCTGCAAGGCGGATAAAGTGGGAACACTAGTCTTCACATTAAGACTTGGAATCATGCCTGGTCTTCCTTCATCCATGATGCCTAAGGTGCCTAAGTATGGCGTAGGGACGGCTTTGGTTTGGTATCCAAGAACTCTATCCCTAAGACGACCTTGAAATCGTCTAGGGGCGCCACAGTGAAATTAGTCGTATCTTTCCATCCTCCTATTTGTGGCTCCATCTGGAAAACTGGAGCTTCTATGGATGCTTCAGGTAAACTAAATCAACTGAAACTCCAACCGGCTGAAGAAGAAATCGCAATAAAGCGTTTATTCATTTTTTTTTCTATACTCGCTACGTAAACTCCACTACTCGGATTTAGTCTCGTATATATTCCTGCCGAGGAAGGGTCTCTAAGGCCGTTTATTAGCGTGAGAAGGCGGTTCAGGCGACTTTGAAAAGACACTCTCTCCGGTAGCGGGTTGTAATTAATCTCAGCTTCCGTTGAGATGAGAACAGCTTTCGCTCTCTTGCTTTCCAGCGCCCCTCACCCGCAAGCAGAGGCTCTCACTCCACTTTTCATAAAATAGAGAATGCTTTCTTTTGAGAAAGGAAGAAATTTTCTTTCTAAAGCAGCAGCACCCCGAGGGCTCGTTTCCAGCTCGGCTCTGTCTCACCACCCCTCCTCAAAAATGAAGGGAATGGACCGCAAGCAGAGCAAAGTGGTTTCTAAAACTTCAGCAAGCTCGGCAGGGAACTTTCCGAGAGCAGGGCTTTCAAAGTAACTTGGCCTATTGATCTTGACCAGCCTCGACTGGTTCCACAGCAAATGGAACTTGCCTGTAAACTATTCCCTCAGCTGGCACGACATTGAGAAGAGAATTGCAAATATCTTCACTGGTTTTAGAAAATTGAGTCCAGTCCTGGAAATGGTTCGCACAAGGAAGGAAAAGGTCTCACACCGGTGTAAAGTAAAAGCAATTTCCTTAGACTCAGAGATTGCATTTGCTGGCCTTTAACTGGCTTTACAAAACAGGCTTTTATCACAGCCTTGATCACAGGATGGGAAAAGTACCGGCCTGGACCCCAAAAAAAGAGATCACCATCGGGACCGGTACTGCTACTAGATTACCCCCTGTAAAGTAAACACTTTCAAACTAGCCAGCTGGATCTCAAACTGGAGAAAGAGAACTCCCCATGGCTGGGAACTCACAATCGATAGAGGGGCTTGCCACAGAAAGTCCAGAAGTCGCTTGATTCTCTTCTTAGGAAAATGCATCTTCCTTTCCTGATCGAATGGATTCCCCTTTTACTGCAACTGCAACAGAAGGGGCTGGGGATTAGCTGAGCTCGAAGGCAGATGGAATGGCACTTTCTTTTTCCGAACTGGCTAAAAAAGAACTCACTTGCTCAATGGCTGACAAAAGGGCTTACCCTACGACTGCTAGCTTTTACTTGCTTGAAGGAGATTAAAAAGGCTTCCTTCCTTGATTGAAAGTTCCGCTCCGGAATTGACAAGTTACATGCTTTATATGAAGTAACCTATCTTCCCGGGAAAGAGAAAACATTGCTTGCTTTAAATCACTTCCTTCCTGGCTGTCTATTCGATTGTTGTAAGATGTGATAGAGCCAATCTCTAAGTAGGGTATGCTATTTTTCATGGAATGCTTACGGATTTCGGAATCAAGTTACGGGCGACGTGCTGGACGGAGAGAGGGACTGACTTTGAATACGGAATAGCCGGAGTACGGTTGTAAGGGTCTTCTTCCAAGGTGGAAAGGGATTAAGCAAAGACAAGACTGGTAAAGCTCTCTTATCTGAAAGATATAAATTCTCCTTAGTTGGTCTATATCCAAAACAAGCGAAAAGCTCTTCGAATGATGAATCTTCTTCAAAGCCCTAAAAACATAGGTTTGGATGAAGTCATAATGGTCTTTGAAGCAAAGTATTCCGTTCCACAAACATGGATTTTTTAATGTTTCACGAACCAACCGCATCCCTACTCCCAACGTAAAGAGGAGTAGCTACAATCAAATCTATTAGAAACTGTCCTAAGAGATTCTAAACCTTGCCCACCTCACAATCGAATTTCCATAGCCTAGCTTCCTACTAGCAACTCAAAATAAAGGAAGGAAAACTTGATAGCTCTAAGGAAAACTTGATAGCTCTACAAGCAGGGTAAACTACGGGATCGGATCCTTTACCTCGGATACGAATGCTGTCTGTCCTTCCAAGGGAGAGTATGGAAAGTACATTGTCTTTCAATACATAGGTAGCTCTAATGGAATAGACTAGGAGCCAAGGAGTTCTTTACCAGTCCTATTCTCATCTATCTGACCGACGAGCATGAGTGGATCTCCTACCACTTGCTCTATCAGATCTTTGCCCAAGGGCTAGCAATGGAGGATGTGAGCTTTTACAAAGAACTTCTTCTGATAGCTACCAGTCTGAAAGGTGTGCCCTCAGTCCTGACCCTGACAAGACGAGTTCTCTCTCCCCCAACAGCTAAGGCTCTAAATGACTTGATGACAAAATTTAGAGATGCTTGACTCTATGCACAAGATGAGAAGCTAGTCCTTCTTCGGGAAATTACAGAATAATCAATGGGAGTAAAAAAAAGGAGATAAGAAGCTAAAGATGCTTAAGACCACTACCATTAGTGGCACACAAAAGGGATAAAGAATTACCCTAAATTATTTAAATAATGAAGTAGGCTCATCTACACTGGTAGAGTGAAATGAAAGAGAGGGTAAAATTTTTATAGTATATAATTGATTTACTTCATAGTATCTAATTTCTTCAAAATTGCTTTGAATCCGCTCCAGGAGCTGCTTTCCCTGTGCTTGACTCTGAGGCTACTTCTATAAAACGGGGATGATACTTCCTTCCCGGTAGCTCACAATCAGTTGAAAACCCCCTTGGCCGTAAAAAGAAGGGCTTAAAGACTCGTCTGACAACGCCATACTCTTTTCTTAGAAGGAAAGAGAAAGACTACAAAGGGATAAAGCTGCTTACTAGTCTGGATCTCCTGTGCGTCAAATTAGAAGGAAGGCATATGGAAGAAGGTCCGAAAGACCTATGAGTTCGCCCAAGAGCTGCAACAAGGACAAAAAAAGTACTTCCTGGGAAAGGGATAGTCTTACCTAAGAAAGGAGCTAGTGGGGTGGAAGATGAAAAGCTAGATGTCGTCAGCTTTCCGAGTGAAACTAAGAGAAGGAGACAAGTAGGGAGCTAGTCGAAGTGCGGGAAAGTCTATAATAGGGTTAGCGGCTAGGAGTTCTGCCCGGGGATGATGTTGATGCTGGACCAGCTTCTTTACCCGATGATCCAAAGAGATTCCAAAAAAACTAGGACCTGAGAGAGTTCCCCCGTTGGAAGGCGAATAAGAGATCCAGTTTTTTCTACTTGTGGTGTGCATGACCCGAACAAGGAGATGTCTAGCCAATCAGAGGAGTTGTTGCACAGCGTCCAGGGGCTTCCACGCCAGGAAAGATAATCACTCAACAGTGGCAGTGCCAATTCGGTTGGAGATCTTTGTCCCAATTCCGAAGATTCCGATTCGATTTCTCCTGATCCAGCTTCCATACTTTCATCTGCTACTGAGAACATTATCATTGCCTTTTGATTTGGCACTTACTAGCATTGGTCCAGCAGTGACTTTGTTCTTCCCGGCTGAAGCGTTCGGTTCATTAGATACTGAGAAAGACTTTTTCCTTATAAGATAAGTGGGATTCCCAGCTATCCTTCCATCCGCCCTTTATCAAGCTACAAGTCAGTTTGCCTGGCCCTCATATGGATGAGGACCTCGAAAGCTCAACCTCCTTTCGTAACAACTTCCCTGGTATGACCTTCGCGAAGAATAGAACCTCAATCTCTCTTAAGCCATCTCCACGAAAGCTTGACTGCCCGGCCAATTATCATTGCCTTGAACAGCCTCACCTCCCATCACACATAAGGGGAGCAGGCTTCGCAATCTTCCATATGTATCTTGGAAGACCACAGCTATCTAGGAACGAATGATAGAAAGGAATGTCAGGTGGGCTTGCGCTGTAGAGAAGAGTTATTGTTGAGACAGAGATTTTTCCTCGGAGAGGAGGCCCAACAGGGGGCAGTGGCTATTACACTTTCTTTTTAAAAAGAGATTTGAAGGGATGCTACAATCTTGTCTAGGCAGGAAGGGCTTTTTTATTAACACCATTGAAAGGTTTTTTTTCATGAATAGCATGAAAGATAGGGGCCTTATTGACCAAGCAGGAACCGGGGATAAAAGTTTCATTGATTCATCTATCTCAAATAGGGAAAAAACTGAATCAAGAAGGGGTCAGCTGAGCTCGAAAGGGGTAGCCGGTCGTCGGCTAGGAGCTCTGGCCGGCAACGAAGCTAAAGCTTCACACTGGTCCACTCGCTACTTACACGGCTAAGTTCCAACTCTATGTTGATAAGAAAAAAGAAAATCCCCTAAGAAGAAGACTTTCCACTATTCCAACAGAAAGGGCCTATTAAAATGCTCCATAGAGAACCCCCTCTGTCTCGTTCCCGTCCAACTCACCGGGAGATCGAAGAGCGGTTTGCGCTTTGCGCCCCAGCCCCCAACACTAATAGATGCTTAGATACCTGCAACTGAATCTGTAAGCGGCGCAGGGCAGGATGGACGAGAAAAGCGGCGAGAAGAAGACAAAGAGAGGGAGGGGGGACCTGCTTCTACTGCCTTCCCTTTCTACTTCTAGACTGGTTCGTCGGCGGGACAGCGAGCCAAGATCCGATTTGTCAATCGCCGAATCCATGCCATGTAACCTGGCAAAGGAGAAAGAGACGATGGCAACGCACCTCATACAAGAGGGAGGGGGTCCGAACAGCCTTGTACGTACGCCGCCCACGCGAAGAAGTTCTTCTCTAATTCCAAAAGGTCAAGCCACCATTCTTCAGTGATGAGCTCTAACGAACAAATATAGAAAGATTATGTTTTTTCCCAGAGAGAAATGTCTTTCCACTAGAATAGAACAAGTCCGCTGCGAGCCGAGCGAACTACATTACTCAACCGAGCCGAGGCACTATTCACAAAGTGGAACTTTATACTCTCTTTACTAAGCCAACCGCCCCTTCTCCTATACCTGGCTGCTTCTCGCTCACCAAAGCGTACTTCGTTTCCCGGGACGAGCGGCTCCTTCTTTCTTCCAACTAATTGGTAATAAAGCGGTTTTTCCCTTAGGTTCTTCCCTGACCTTAGATGGAGAAAGAAATGCTTAAGGAAAAGGCGCTCTCGAAGCTGACGCGTCAGTCCTCTCTTATTGCCTTCTTTGAACCGGCGTAAGGAGGTTCAGTCAAGTATAGTATAGTGCGGCTTAGGCTTCTAGTGGCACAAAAAATAGACAAATTACTATGCTAGTTCACTCTAGAAGACCTAGTCTTAGTAGTCGTATAGATTAGTTAGATTTGTAGAACAGAAGAAGAGCCTTGACTTGATATTCTATTAGTAAAGCGTTAGCACCCCTATAGAGTAAGGCTCTCTTCTGGATAGCTGCGAAGCCTTCCATGTTGGTATGGAGACTTTGTTTGCTTCCCGTTCGCTGAACAACCCCCCTGTTGCAACACTTAACTATGCTTCAAAGGAAAGGGCGAACTCCACCTATTTTTGAGCTATTGAATTAGGCGATCCGAAAATCAATCTCTTTCTCACTCCCCTCTATCAGAAAAGGGGGCGTCGGCTCTGAAATGGTGGTAAGGCAAGCTGTATGTATCTAGGTAGAAGTAGACCTCGAGCTCCGGGGCAACAAGGGATAGGGCAGGTTTGGAACCCTAACCCGAAGGGAACTATATCCAACATCTGGGTCAGACTATCACACACGAGACTCGCCTGGGCTATCATCGAGACCAACTCACTTCTCTCTCCTTAACGTCTGGTACCATTGCCCCGCCACTCTGCCTGTCTTCTTGTGGCCGGGTCGGGTCATTCTTCACTCCTGTTACAAGGGAGACCTCTCTTCGCATACCGACCCTCCAGTTAGTTCCACTTCTGGGACGAAGCTGAGCACTCGGGGCATAAGGGCCCGCGGTGATTATTAACATGCTTTTCCAGCCCATATCTTCCCACCTCCGGTCACATGAGCTTTCGAGAGCCCGGTCCGGATCTAAACGATTTTTTATGTATGTCTCATGTCTTTCAGCTCAGCGGGATCCAGAGAAAGACAGACCTACCCACCAGTTCTAAGTGGCAAGATCAATCAAACAAAATTGGATCAAGAGAAGAACCAGTTTTCTTCTTCAACTATATCCCATCGTATACATCGTAATAGAACCTAATTTTCAAATCAGAAAGTACCCTCTCTATTCTTAGGTAGGCCTGCACGTTTTAGGTTTTCCGGAAGGAATGGAATGACTAATGTGATGTGAAACCTCCACAAAGAAAAAGCTCCTTGGACTTCCCTATCCGTATGGCCGGCCAATCCGTGACAACCCCACAACAAAGAGTGAAATGCCAAGCCCTTTCTCTATTAAAGCAACAAGCATGCGCTCAAAATACCTCCTAAACCCTCTCCCACCTTTTCTATCTATCCTTAGAAGTAGGGTAGGGCGAGTGTCCTACCTAATTCAATGATTAGAATAATGAAGAAGGGAGAGGTCTTCAAAAAAACCTATACTCCCACTTTCCTTTATTTGAGATTTCCAAAAGGTGAGATTTCGCACCAAAATTGGGTGGGCCCCAAACCAAACATAAGAGTGAGCACTCATTCTTTCTTTATGGGGAGAACCGCATCTATTCAAAGGAAATGTTTCGGCCTGCAGGAGAGGCATCTTACTTTCCTACTGACTGAATCACTTGAATCAGTTGAAGGAGCTTTCTACAGGAAGAGTTGCGACTCAGCGTCGGGGCGGGCGGGGGTTCATGACGAGTGGGCATGAACTGTAACCAAACAAACAAAAGTAAGCCAACCACGAATTCCTGAACCGTAAAGGGAACCACCCTGTAAAGTAAAGAGCCTCGCCTAAAGGACCAGACCCGGAGCTGAGAACAAGATCGAAAGCGCAACTTCTCATTCGAAGCATGAAAGTGGTCAGGTCACTTAGAGCCGGAAGAGAGAGGAGTGGCCAAGTAGAAGGTTGGGGGTTGCTCGAAATCTGTCAAATACGAGCCCTTCTTTCTCTATTCAATCCACGGCCTACCTCGATACACCTGTGTCACAACGGCTGATCTTTTGAGTTATGGAAGCCGGAGCATTGGTCAAGAGAGAGAAGAGAAAGAAGAGGAACTATAGATCAAGAAAGTCACATTAGCTACACCAGACCAGACACACCTTTTTTTTAACCTATTTTTTGACTGACCGGATCGGTCACCCCTCAGCCCCCTATCACTTAAAGGCAGAGCTAACCCAACATTCTACTGTTCTCTAAAAGGCCTGCCTATTCTATTAGTCAAGCTTGGAGAACATAGTACTAGGACTTACTAGATGAAAGCCCGTGATTGGTGAAGGGCTTAAAAGCGCCTTAGGTAGCTGCTATCTATCGGATCTTTTCTAAGAAGTTAGGTAGGTGGTTGAGTCGAAGCGGAGAAGGAGACTAAGTCATCGGTCGTGCCGGGATTTTTTTCCTACTTCCAGCTGAATGAGGGCCACACAGCCGTCAACCCTGCTGGAAGTGCTTTCTAAATCCAATCTCCTGGTCTTTCGTTCGCTATTAGAATTCTGGACCAGTAGAAATGTACGAAAGGTGGTCTTGTCCTTTCCTTTCCAACTAGTAGCTTCGTCGTTGATCTCTCCTCTTCCCGGCCGGCTGTGACTCGTATGTCCAGACAACGACTATCGATTCCTAACGAACCCATAGATTCTTCTACCATTCGACCAGATCTTCTAGATTGTATTAAAATTCTCCGGTCTCGAGCAACTTTACTAATAAAAGAAAAAAAGGGCTTTTTCAGCTGGATCCAGAACGAATAGGAGATCTATCAGTACGCCATCCGCTCCATATCTTTCGTAGTTTAGGAACTCGTCCATCCACGGGACACCTTTCGTAGTGAGGGAACTCCTCTGTTTTTAGCTTGACGAGCGACTTGAGTTTCCGAAAAACGCATAAACCCCGGGATTTTCGTAAAAGAGGGACGAATGACAAGGGACTTGAGTGACTCGCCCTAATCAATAAGCGGGAGAGGGGCGAAGAAAGTCGATCGGCTACTAGAGAAAAAACGACTAGAGACGAGCAAGGGCAAGGGACGCACTCGACGAGCAGACGAGGGACGAGTGGTAGGAGCCGACAAATAGTAGTGCCGGTTCAGTGAAGTCAAGTCTTTACGTCTATAGGGGCTCCCTGACGATCCCGAACTTTCAAAAAGTGATGGGTATGTGTTCTTTCTTGGCACCATCTTTCTTTGTTATGCCAACCTAAAAAGAGATAGGGATACGGAGCTTGACTTGAAATGAAAAGAAAGAACTGGCACTGCCCCCCCCCAACAAGGCGGATAGGGCACTTTTTGCCTTCCTTAAGTCCAGGATACGAAAACAATTCCTCCCCACTAAAAAGAGCGATTGAGAGTGGATTGACGGTTCGATAGTGTCGAGAAGGTATTAGCCACCGGTGACCGTACTTTCGTAAAAGCACCATTGGGCGGTGGTTCCTCTCTTTCCTCTTTAACCTCGAACAAAAAATCGATCTCGCCATCAGCTCGACTAAGAGTTCCGAATCGAAAAAGTAAACTGAACTTGACTTAAGACGAAGGAACCGAGTGCCGAAAAAAACCGTTTTCTTAAGGCTTCAAACTACTAGTCATGTTGACGACTATGAAAGAAAAGTAAGGACGTCCTTTTCTTGACTTGGCCTGCGTGCATTATACCTAGCCCCTTTTTAAAGAACTTGATTTCAATCTCAACAAAGAAATGAAAGCATAACTCTTTGCTTGTTGCCCTCTTACTCTTTTAGCCTGCCTTGTGGAGGTCTCTCGGGTGTCTACGGCAGATCCGATCAGTCTCGTGATGAAGAGAAGTCTTTTCCCATCTTCAACTAAGAAAGGTATCGTCACGACAACTTCATTTGTCCGGTAAACTACTCGGGGCTCCCCATGGTTTAGTCAAAGGGAGGGGAGATTTTCTCTTCATCCGGGGGTTCATTTCATTCATTATGAACTAAAAAGTGTAAGGCTGATTAGTGAGGTCTTAAAAACTTCATAGAATTCATGATCAGCCATCCCATTTGTGCTTTCAGCAAGTAGGCGACGCGAATCTATGGTTTCTTTCAATCGGATACCCATTGCTTGGATGCGTTTGAAAGCCTCGAGATGACTTGCAGAAAAAATGCTTTCTAGGTTTGTCTTGTGTCTCCGTAACAAATGGTCCATTTATTGATGGGCGAACGACGGGGATTGAACCCGCGCGTGGTGGATTCACAATCCACTGCCTTGATCCACTTGGCTACATCCGCCCTTCCCCCCGCACAGGTTTCAGTCTCTATCTACGATCAGATCCTTTCTGAACCCCCCGCTATCAAAGAGAAGCTTTTTCCTATACTCTAGTTGCAAGTCTATTGTTGTGTTTTGGAATTAGGGGAAGCAAAGCTTCAACAAGTAGAAGCTTCCTGGCAAAGCTTCAAACAAAGAGGTTGGGCTGTTCACTTCATTGATTTGACTTCACTCTTTACTTAAGATTAAAGATAGGGGCCGGGCGGGCAGTGAAGGCTCGTTTAGTAGACAGCGAGCGAGCAGTAAGCACCTTCTTTCTCAAAGTCAACTTTCTCCCTTGTTGCTTTAGAAAGATTGCAGGGTCGCGTTAGCGACCTTCCTTCCGCTGGCTCCGCCCTATCAACTCTATTCATCTCTTTTTTCCAATGGATATTTAGGGATCTCTCTTCTTCATAGATCTTGAAACCAGATCAATATCCATTTCTCTTTCTATCGATAGATAGATAGAAAGAGATAGATCTCTATCTGGATCTATCTCCATATCTAAATATGGAAGAACCAACACAACAAGGGCGTAACCAACGGAAGGTTCTCACCCTGTCCCCGACATTGTTCTCCGACGATGTCCCCTGGGCGAAAGGGGCCACCATTCTCTTTCTTCAATCGTTCTGATCAGGACAAGTGGGTTGGTTTGTTTCCTCCTCCTATATACGCAATTCTCTGTCTTCGTTCGTGATCATGTTGGGCGAAAGGTAGTTGTAGAGGAGCGGCTGTGAAAGGGCGATTCCCCCTTTCCATTGAAGTAGGGTTCCAAACCCACCATTCCGGCCTATTATTGATAGGGATTTTACTGATTCTGAAGGTAGCTTGCTTACCAAGCCACCCACTTGAGAAGCTAGTCGCCAGAAAGAAGCGACGAGGAAGCGAAGCTGTCTACGAAGCGGTAGCTTCCCCCCCTGTAGTCGTAGTACTAGGCTCGTCGCTACTTTGATTCAAAAGGTAACCGACGGTTCCCGACTTTATCCGGTTTCCGCAACCGTAACCATTTGTCACTCCGATTATTTCATCCAACAACCTTTTTTTTTTATTTAAATTCAATAGCGGTACGCTCTAAAAAAAAAGTCAAGGATAAGCTTGCAGCGGTAGCTTCCCGCCTCCTTCATTCTTACTGCCTCCTTCGGTGATAAGTTCCCTTCCCTTTTCTAAAATGCCTGATTGGTCTGCCTCAGAAAATGTACAAAGTGGAGCTACCCGCTGTTTGGCTGACCCTCTTCTTCCCATTCGGGTTGGGTTGACCCAGAAGTCAAGTAAGAAGGAATGGAACCACTGGAGAGTCGTCTGCAGTTCAAACTTGGGCAAAGACGACTTACTTTGGAAGCGGAACACGAACCGATTTCCGCTATTCCGGGTTCTTATTGAGCGTAGCGAAATCAAGGTTTATGAGAAAGTAAGCGAAGTTTCTATTTCTACCTTTGCGTAGTCTCGGTCCACAGTGGAAGGCCCCGCACCTGAGCCTCGTTAGACTCAGCGGAAGTGGTTGGTGTAAGTGAAGAGAATAGAAGAGATGAAGTCTGTCCCTTAGCCTAGTCTATATCTACAGCTGACGCAACTCCGTACCGACGCCTCACTACTACTTAATTAATTTCATTAATTAACGGCTAAGCGATTTCATAACCTGAGCTTTCCTTAACCAGCTGACCTTACTTCGTAACCTTAACCTACTTTTTTTCTTACTTTAGGCATAGGCCTTCGCCACTTCAAAGGGGAAACATGTTCACCTATTTTCTTTTTTGAATTCGAAAGAACGGGGCTATTCTGTTCAGGGGGGATGAAAGACAAAGAAAGGGATCAGGGGGCTTGATGATCGGAGAAAGGGAAGGGGCGTGGTTGGTGTGTCACTGGGGCGGTGGGAGAACCCGTAGGAAGGGGGGACGACCCGCCGAATTCACATCAGAAATCGCCAACATGAACACAAACGAAATCTTGAATTGCGTATAGAAAGAAAACGAACCACTTCTATTCTCGGAGCTGAGGTATATGAAGAATGGCTTTTTGGTCCCTTTCGTCCAGTGGTTAGGACATCGTCTTTTCATGTCGAAGACACGGGTTCGATTCCCGTAAGGGATAGGTACTCATTCCCGGCCGCTTTCAGTTAGTGTTCATTGCTGAGTGATCGCTCGCTATCTGGCTGGAAAAGGTGGTCCGGAAGCAAAAATACTTCTTTTTTGCAATTTTCGAATTTTTTTTTTTAGTTCGGGTTAAAAAGAAGAAAATTTCTCCTCTAAAACATTAAAAAAAAAAAAAAAGGAATAAAAAAAGAACTTTCAAAAAGAAACCCAATTCCATTATTTGGATTAAGAGAAATATCTGAATTGAGTGAAACTAAAAAAGAAAAAGATGGGATAATCAGTAATCGGATGATTCACGAATCGTCCATTCAAATTCGATTTTTGGATTGGACAGATTATTCATTGACAGAAAAATGAAAGATCTGGCTGATAGAACAAGCACAAACAGGAATCAAATAGAAAAAATGACAAAAGAGAAGAAAGGATTTTTAACTCCGGAAATCAAAATATTAGTTCTAATAAAACAAGTTCTCCTGCTAAACTATTAGCATCAATAAAAAATATTTGGCAGAAATGAAAAAGAAGAAATGTTCGATTATTATATTCTTTTTCCAAATTTTGAATTGAAAGGATATACATAGATATCCTTCTATGTATCATTAATATTCCGAGGATCACTACAAAACTTTTTTTTTTTTTTTTTTTGAAAAATACATTTACCTGATGGACTTCATTGGTCGAGGACTACCCATCAAAGGGCTATCAACCCCAGGATGGATTACTCCTCTTCCAGCGTGCGGTTGGTCACAACCACACGATTTTACTAGGAAGTCTGTACCAGAGATCCCACCCAAGAGATAACCAGATAATGGTGAACTAGAACTTTCGAGTATAGGTAACTGAAAATCGAGTCCCTTTAATGCAATCATAGCGAAAATCTTCCACAGAAGACCAAATCGAACAAGATGAGGATCTGTCCGAGTGATTTTCCATTTCCGATTTACAATAGGTGCATCTTGGATGTTTCCATCAGGGTTCTCTAGGGTACAGTAGTTTCATCGACAGTACCGTAGCCAGTCCTTAACCCATACTCTTAAGGTGGACCATTCTAAGAAATCTTTCATACCCGCTTGCTCACAAATAGAGCATCTGGAGGTAATGAAAGATCCCTTGGCTTCATTTCTTTTATTAAGAAGTCAATGATCACGCCCCTCAAATAAGGATTTAAAGGACGACCCCGTCCAAGCCACAATTCTAATGGCAAGGACATCTTGGTCCACATAGACAGGATGCGCTCGGTGTGCGTAGACCCGGTATGATCCAATTTTGCCAAGACTCTATAGCCAGCACCACTTATATGAGCAAGTGTACTAAATCGCTTGATTCCGTACTTAAGATGGATGGCCATGATCCCACATGGATGATGGGAATTCATCAAGCTCTTGATTGAGATAGGACTTAGGTCCACACTTCAATCTCGAACTCGGAATCTCTTGGCAAATTCGGCAGAACCGCTCTCCGAAATCAGGGATTTCTGATAGGATATTGTTACTCCTAATTTTCCAAGAGCAGACTCATAGACCTTAACCACTTCCTTATCAGCGATGACAACGTCATCACCGAGTACACCGTACTTAGTAAAGCGAACACCTGGATACACCTACACCTGGTCTGCACAATACCAAATCAAAAGATGATGAGATAGTGCAAACAGAGGCCAAGACGCATGAGATCCTAACGGTTGTCCAGCCACAAACGCTATTTGAGAAAACTTTCGTTTAACAAAAGTTTTCTCAAATATGTTCCAAGCCAACGTCGAATTAACAAGGCTGGAAGCGAACGACCGATCAAATAGGAATTGCATAACTTCGAAGAGAAATAACAACGGCCATCTATCCGTGGCTGATTTCAAATCGAAGGAATAACAAATCCTACTGCCAACTAATCTGTCTAGAGGACGGCTTTGTTCAAAGGTTCCATCCATTGGGATGCGACGTAGAACTTCAGCCAACCAGTCATGGACTGGTCGTAATAACCTCTGATTGATATAGTTACCTATGGCAAATATCCGTCTTTTCCCCCTCCCTCAACACTACAACCTAGACGACCAGTAATTGGAGGGATACCCATCTCATCCACTGATGGAAGAGTTGGTCCGATT